TTGAAATTAATTGAATGAACAATTCATTCATAAAAATGAATATTTCTATGAGATTCCAGGTATTCTATAGTTCCTTCCGCGCCAATTTCCAATTCTTGGTCATTGAGATTCATGAGAGATTGGGATTAATATTTAGGGATAGATATTACCTCTCTTTTTCTCCTCTTTCAAATAAATTGAAATGATTGAAGTTTTTCTATTTGGAATCGTCTTAGGTCTAATTCCTATTACTTTGGCTGGATTATTCGTAACTGCATATTTACAATACAGACGCGGTGATCAGTTGGACCTTTGATTGAGTAACATCTTTTTTTTTTGATTGACCTCCTCCTTAATCTGCAGGGGGTCAAATTCAGGTTGCAGTTCAAGTTAGTGAAGTTGTTTTATTGTGATTCGACATTACAAGAACAGAATCACGCTCTGTAGGATTTGAACCTACGACATCGGGTTTTGGAGACCCACGTTCTACCGAACTGAACTAAGAGCGCTTTCTTATGACAGCAGATACGACTGTCAAGAAAAGGATTCTTTTTGTACCCCCAATACATTTTGCATGCATTGCATATAGTATCATAAAATAAAAGATTATGTCCAATTTTCATCAATCTCAATTGACCCCTCGTTACTGGCCATAGGAAAAATAATAGGTAGGGATGACAGGATTTGAACCCGTGACATTTTGTACCCAAAACAAACGCGCTACCAAGCTGCGCTACATCCCTTTTAATTGTTGTACAGTGTCATTGTAGAGAATCCCTGTCTTGTTTTCCACATCGTTATTTCCTCTATCTATATACAATTTCTCTTGCCATTCCTTCTTTTTGGTCTCATATCTCATATAATAAAAGAATTATATACATATGAAACCTAACGTATAAAAGAATTAATATTTATCGGTAATGCTCAGGAAGAGGGGGTCATCTTTTTCTGTTTTAGGTACAAGTGGATCTCATCTACCGGATCATTGTACATATCCATTTTAGTTCGAGATTCCGCGTACAAATACAAGTGATCTTTAACTACATATGCATCTGATCATATATGTATTCCAATAAAGAAGGAGGATTTTCAATGCGAGATATAAAAACATATCTCTCCGTGGCACCTGTGCTAACTACTCTATGGTTTGGGTCTTTAGCAGGTCTATTGATAGAGATCAATCGTTTATTCCCAGATGCGTTGGTATTCCCCTTTTTTTCATTCTAGTTATTGATATGGGAATGGATGAATGAAGAAGATTAGAGATACAATAAATTCTCTGTGACCAACCCCCCCCTTTTTTTTTTTTCAGTTCTTTAGGATAGGAAGGAAAGAGAAAGAATAAAAGTGGATTGAACCTCAGTCAAACTCGGGTTCAGGATAGAATTAATAGAGGTAGAACAGAAATAGAAATGGGGCTCTAGGGCAGGCTGTTCGAGATCATATAAGATAGTAAATGAAATGCTGGGATTAGGAATAATGAATAGTTAGAAATAATTGTATTACTTATGATTTTATTACTTTATTGATTGCATGATTGCAACGAAATCTTTCATAATTGTATTTCGAGTTAGCAACCTATTTTCTATTTATTTTTCGTTCCTTTCTTCTTCTTCGGTTCGGATCGAAAATAGAAGAATTGAGTGAATCCAAAGGAGGTTCATGGCCAAGGGTAAAGATGTCAGAGGAATAGTTATTTTGCAATGTACCGGTTGTGTCCGAAATGATTTTAATAAAGAATCGCGAGGCACTTCCAGATATATTACTCAAAAGAATCGACACAATACACCTAGTCGATTGGAATTGAGAAAATTCTGTCCTTATTGTTACAAGCATACGATTCATGGGGAGATAAAGAAATAGATCGAACGGAACACGTGTACCATCCTTCCAAGGAACAGGAAGAAATTATATATATATAAACAAATCAAGTCCTATTTCGGTCGGATCCGAAATGAATGAAGAAATGGGATTTTAGAGATAAGGAATAAACCATGGATAAATCCAAGCGACTCTTTCGTAAATCCAAGCGATCTTTTCGTAGGCGTTTGCCCCCAATTGGATCGGGGGATCGAATTGATTATAGAAACATGAGTTTAATTAGTCAATTTATTAGTGAACAGGGAAAAATATTATCTAGACGAGTGAATAGATTGACCTTGAAACAACAACGATTAATTACTATTGCTATAAAACAAGCTCGTATTTTATCTTCGTTACCTTTTCTTAATAATGAGAAACAATTTGAGAAAACCGAGTCGATCCCTAGAACTACTGGTCCTAGAACCAGAAATAAATAGGGCCTACTCCTCAATTGAATCAAAACAACTCTAATTGGAATTAAAAATCAGATTGATTGATCTTTTGTTCGAAAAAGCCGAGAGATTTTATTGTTGCGTCGTAATAGAATAAAAAAAAGAATGGGAGAAGAAGAAATCTTTTTTTTTTGAAACGTGTTCGTTCATTCCTACTACTTATCTTATCATATTAATTTCTACTCTACCTTCCCGGAGGTCATTCTCCGGGGAACTCCGTTTAAATCATTCCGGTGAATTCCTTCCAATCTCCTTATTTGATGATCTCATTGGAAATCATGTAAAGACAATTCCTATTTGATATAGCTATTTGTGCAGGTATTTTACGATTAAGAAGCAACTGCCTCTTGTACAGATCATGTATTAATCGACTATAACTATAGGATACCCTATTCTCACGAGTTACTGCATTTATCCGAGTGATCCACAAACGACGAAAATCTCTCTTTCGCCTGCCTCTATCCCGATGAGAGGACACCAAAGCTCTCATTTTCTGTTGAGTAGTAGTTCGAGTAAGTCTTGAATGGGCCCCTCGAAAGGTTGATGCAAATAAACGAATTTTTGTTCGACGTCTCCGAGCTATATATCCTCGTCTAACTCTGGTCATTGAATCAAATTAAACTTTGATGAATAACTAATCGATTTCTTTTCTTTCAGTCATTCTTTTCCCCTCTCCTGGTTTATTAATAACAAAACGGATTCTTCCGATGTATAAAATAAAAATTCCAATGGCTTTTGCTACTATGACCTTCCCAACCACGATTTTTATTTCTTCCAGGCATTTATTTCACCTCAAAATAAGAAATTTTACCGATATTTGGTATAAAATAGGTATAAAATAAATAGGTAGTAAATGTAAATGGATAAATAAATAAATAGTGGCTTCCATCGTTTCTATGGTTACTTCTTAAACGGTGAGGCCCTCTCTATACACCGGAGCCCCTTCCCTCATTTAATCAATGTTATTGGTAACTTGTACAGTTCACACTCTTTGGCTCTACCCATGAATTGTCCAGTAATAGGTCTTTTCACAATGAGATCTATTCATACAGTGACGGCATTTAAGTATGAAGGTTGGCTAGGTAGCTGACCCTGTTAGTCCGTTCTTGCAAGAGTAGGAGCATAATCTTTCTGCTTCTTAAATACCATTTCCCCCGCTTAATGGATAACCATTTGCTACCAATGGAGAATTGCTTTTCATCTCAAATCGAGGTGATTGGATTTGCACCAATGGAAACCATAAATTCCATACACAATAGAGGTATATGATAGATCTTTATTTTTAGATAGTGAATGGAGTTCTTCCATTCTATCCCATTCATTGGTACTGGTCATTGAGACTGGAAAAATCGTCTCATTTGTTCTAGCTCATGATCTGAACGAGTCGCACATACACCCTAGTACATGTTCCTCGACGCTGAGGACATCCTCGAAGAGCTGGGGATTTCGTGACATTTCTGATTGGCTGTCTTGTGTTTCTAATAAGTTGTTTAATGGTTGGCATGCTGAATCGTATACAGAATGGGCTGGTTTAGATCGATCCTAACCGGATGATTATGAATTACTTCCATTTACTATTTTATTTTACCCGGGTAAGAAGATAAAAGATCAAATCACGGTTCATTCGAATTATGATTCGAAATGGAATCACGGATTTATGCGAAATCCCCGGTATTTTCGACCGCTACAAGATCAACAATGCCATGAGCTTGGGCTTCTGCTGCTGACATAAAAACATCTCTTTCCATGTCTTCGGATACAACCCATAAAGGATTGCCCGTTCTTTGTACATAAACCCTTGTGAGGATTTCGCGGAGTTTCAGTAGTTCTTCCGCTTCCAGGATAAATTCTCCTGTGGGTGCCTCATAAAAAGAACTAGCAGGTTGGTGGATCATAACCCTGATGATATAACATAATAAACGATTCCTATATCTCGCATGATCGGGCGAAAGGAAGGGATAAAGAATAACAAACAAGAAGAAAAAGATAGAATTGAACAACCGTACAGGCATCTTTTGTGCATTGCATACGGCTCTGCAATGGAATTTCTTTTTCCCTTCCATCAAAGAAAGAGACAAATAGAATCCATCAGACCCAGATCGTTGAATGATCCATTTACCATCCTTCCTTTCGTAGGAGTCAAAAAATACTATGATGGTTCCGTTGCTTTATATATTTATCTCGTCTGAGATTCAGCAATCCCAAAGTTTCTTTTTGATCCGATCAAATAAGGAAAAAAGAATCTTTTTTTTTTTTTTTTTTCATACTCTTTCATAACATAAATATCGGAAAGAGACTTCTGGTGTGGAAGCAAAAAGGTTTGTGACGCTGAAATGGAACCCCGATACATAAGATCAAATCGGAAATAACCTTTGTTTCATACTACTATCTCGATACATAATCTCATGTTATGAAAAAACGAGAATGGTTTGCTCATATCGAACTCGAAATGCCATGCTATTATTACTTATTATTTATATTCCATATGGCGAAGGCATAGTCTTCTTTTTCTCTCAAATAAAAAACTCATTGGCGCCAAGCGTGAGGGAATGCTAGACGTTTGGTAATTTCTCCTCCGACCAGGATGAAAGATCCCATTGAAGCGGCTAATCCCATGCATATTGTATGCACATCTGGTGGCACAAATTGCATAGTATCATAAATAGATATTCCTGGTATTACCCATCCGCCGGGAGAGTTTATAAACAAATAAAGATCCCTGGTATCATCCTCTATGCTGAGATATACCATGAGACCAACAAGTTGATTCGAGATCTCGCTATCAACCTCTTGGCCTAAAAAAAGTAATCTTTCTCGATAAAGTCGGTTGATTAGGACAAAATTGTATCCTTTAGGAACCGTACACGCACCTTTGGATGCATACGGTTCAAAAAATAAAAATTGCGAAACAAAAAAAGAATCAATGTGTCGATTCCAGCCCTTTTCTCTTTTCGTAGCAGGGTTTTTCCTAACGAAGGGGCTTTTTCTTCCATTTTTCAAGAAACATGAGTTTTGACTTGACTTGCTTCCCTAGAATTCACTGAACTTATCGAACTAACCTCTCATTGATGTATTGTTTCATCGAGATCCAAATCACGATGTAATTTTCTTGTTCCTGAATGGGCCTCTTCAATTCTTTTAGGTTTATGCTCTACTCCGGGTAAAGATCTGCCCGAATTCTATTTGCACATATAGGACAAATAATCTCAGTACCACTTCTTTTTGCTACGACTTCTTTTTTTTTTTTTTTCAATTCGTTTCATGTCTTCCGCCCAATATATGATGTATTCATCATATTACTCCATTGATTGGCAGTATGAGATCACTCATATGGTATAAAGGAATCATTTATGATACGAGTGGTAATCATACATAGATTACCAATTTGGTATTTTCTGAACGGAGCCTGTATACTTCATTTTATTGGTCCAAGCCAACCATAAATTCTTCTAATTGATAATATGGATCCCCCAATAAATTGATCTAATTGCACTTCACGCTCCGAATTATTGATGGTTCAATCAATCTTTCTTGGGCGAAAGAGAGGATATCTCCATCGGGGGAGAGAACGGGGAAATCCCATATGACCCAATATGTCTGACAAGTCGCACTATACGTCAACCCAAACTGCATCTTCCTCTCCAGGACTCCGAAAAGGTACTTTTGGAACACCAATGGGCATTAAATTAAAGAAAAAGAGGTTAAGTACTATACTTCACTTTGATGTGGAAACGTAACAACGGGTTTATTGTCTTCATAATATTGCCGTTTATCGTATTTTATCAATAGATTCGAAGGTTCATGGAGGAAGACAGAATGAATAAAGAAAAATTCTTACGAATGGATCGTTTGAATGATGAACAAGTATCTATGCATTCGCTCACAAAAAATGGGACCAGCCCCCATTGCGTATTGGTACTTATTGGGTATAGAATAGATCTGCTTCTCTTTGTTCCTACGAACAGAATTGTTCAATTATTACCAATGGAACGGAATAAATATTAACCCTTGCTTCGGGATAATCCACTGAAAAGGTGAGGTCCATAGCATAGTCTTTTCCAATGCGATAAAGTTACATAGTGTCTATTTTTTCTTTGATAAAGGGGTATTTCCATGGGTTTACCTTGGTATCGTGTTCATACCGTCGTATTGAATGATCCCGGTCGGTTGCTTTCTGTCCATATAATGCATACAGCTCTAGTTTCTGGTTGGGCCGGTTCGATGGCTTTATACGAATTAGCAGTTTTTGATCCCTCTGACCCCGTTCTTGATCCAATGTGGAGACAAGGTATGTTCGTTATCCCTTTCATGACTCGTTTAGGAATAAACAATTCATGGGGTGGTTGGAGTATCACAGGAGGAACTATAACGAATCCGGGTATTTGGAGTTACGAAGGTGTGGCCGGGGCACATATTGTGTTTTCTGGCTTGTGCTTCTTAGCAGCTATCTGGCATTGGGTGTATTGGGACCTAGAAATATTCTGTGATGAACGTACGGGAAAACCCTCTTTGGATTTGCCCAAGATCTTTGGAATTCATTTATTTCTCTCAGGGGTGGCTTGCTTTGGGTTTGGCGCATTTCATGTAACAGGCTTGTATGGTCCTGGAATATGGGTGTCCGATCCTTATGGCCTAACCGGAAAAGTACAATCTGTAAATCCAGCGTGGGGCGCGGAAGGTTTTGATCCTTTTGTTCCGGGAGGAATAGCCTCTCATCATATTGCAGCGGGGACATTGGGCATATTAGCGGGTCTATTCCATCTTAGTGTCCGCCCGCCCCAACGTCTATACAAAGGATTACGTATGGGCAATATTGAAACGGTCCTTTCCAGTAGTATCGCTGCTGTCTTTTTTGCAGCTTTCGTTGTTGCTGGAACTATGTGGTATGGTTCAGCAACTACCCCGATCGAATTATTTGGTCCCACTCGTTATCAGTGGGATCAGGGATACTTCCAGCAAGAAATATATCGAAGGGTTGGTGCCGGGCTAGCCGAAAATCTGAGTTTGTCGGAAGCTTGGTCTAAAATTCCCGAAAAATTAGCTTTTTATGATTACATCGGTAATAATCCGGCGAAAGGGGGATTATTCAGAGCAGGCTCAATGGATAACGGGGATGGAATAGCTGTTGGATGGTTAGGACACCCCATCTTTAGAGATAAAGAAGGGCATGAGCTTTTTGTACGTCGTATGCCTACTTTTTTTGAAACATTTCCAGTAGTTTTGGTAGACGGAGACGGAATTGTGAGAGCCGATGTTCCTTTTAGAAGGGCAGAATCAAAGTATAGTGTCGAACAGGTAGGTGTAACTGTTGAGTTCTATGGTGGCGAACTCAATGGAGTCAGTTATAGTGATCCCGCTACTGTGAAAAAATATGCTAGACGTGCCCAATTGGGTGAAATTTTTGAATTAGATCGTGCTACTTTGAAATCCGATGGTGTTTTTCGTAGCAGTCCAAGAGGTTGGTTCACTTTTGGACATGCTACGTTTGCTTTGCTCTTCTTTTTCGGACACATTTGGCATGGCGCTAGAACCTTGTTCAGAGATGTTTTTGCTGGTATTGACCCAGATTTGGATGCTCAAGTGGAATTTGGGGCATTCCAAAAACTTGGAGATCCAACTACAAAGAGACAAGTAGTCTGATACAACATTGCTCTGGTATCTTTCGCCTCTATTTGATTTTTTTTTGATTTGACATAAGGGATTGGAGAAATCTTGATTTTCATCATCGCCTTTTCTTTGACTCTTGCCCTTTCTTTATCTGGGAAATGATCCCAAATGAATAGGTGTGGAAGCTATAATTGTAAACCACGATCGAATCTATGGAAGCATTGGTTTATACATTCCTGTTAGTCTCGACTTTAGGGATCATTTTTTTCGCTATCTTTTTTCGAGAACCGCCTAAGGTTCCGACTAAAAAGATGAAATGATTTTTCATTATCTCAATTGAAGTAATGAGCCCCCCAATATGGGAGGTTCATTATTTCAACTAGTCCCCGTGTTCCTCGAATGGATCTCTTAGTTGTTGAGAGGGTTGCCCAAAAGCGGTATATAAGGCGTACCCAGTAAAGCTTACAAGTGAACCAGATATGGAGATGGCGACTAGGGTTGCTGTTTCCATTATTAGATAATTTCAAGACCACGATCGATCTACGCTACGATAAGATCGTTTATTTACAACGAAATAGTATACAAAGTCAACAGATCTCAACCAATGCAATAGGATTTATGGCTACACAAACCGTTGAGGGTAGTTCTAGATCTGGGCCAAGACGAACTATTACAGGGGATTTATTGAAACCATTGAATTCGGAATATGGTAAAGTGGCTCCTGGATGGGGAACTACCCCCTTCATGGGTGTCGCAATGGCTCTATTTGCGATATTCCTATCTATTATTTTGGAGATTTATAATTCTTCCGTTTTACTGGATGGAATTTCAATGAGTTAGGTCCCATAAGAACCATGAAGTCCTAGCTTTTCAATCCAAAATGAATCACTTAGGACTCGGATTTCTAGGCCATTCTGGTAGTTCGACCGTGGAATTCCGTTGTTTCGGTATTTCCGGAATATGAGTGTGTGACTTGTTATAATTGATCCTATTGATAGTACAGAGAATAGGTCTGTCATCTCGATAGAGATGGTTCTACCTCGTCGGATATTCATTCTAGTATCCGGAGCACGGAATATATGGAATAGATCAAGAAATATTTGAACTATGATTCATACCTACTATTCAGACCTCGCAACCGGACTCCAACAAATTTTCAAACAACGAGTCATAAATCGAACGATTTTTCTTCCTTCAGAATTATGCTTATTTTGACCGAAGGACCAATGTTTCTATGGATTTTTAGTGATTCCATCCATTCATTGAATAAGTGATGATCAAATGGTTCTTACTCAGAGAACCTTTGGGCTTAGCTTGGGCGCTTTATTGAATCATCGTGGTTCTAGTATGAATCTGAGGTTTCAATCGATTCATAGGGTCTCCACAAGAGAATTCCTATCAATAGTAAACAAAACATATAGTAAATCCGTATTACGCACAAACAAAAACAACAAATCCAAAATAAAATAAATAGGGGAAGAGAAGATTCAAGAGGCCTATAACGATCAACATAAAGACGAATGAGCCAACTTGATATTTTGGCATTATCATCACAAAGAAGAGATTCCGGATTTTGGTTCCTTCGCTTCGTATCTTCAGGGACGATTGAATCAAGTGGCTAAGAAGTTTCAAACTTTCTATTCCATATCCGTTGCAACCACTATTTGGGTGTTTTTGCTTGAGCCGTACGAGATGAAATTCTCATATACGGTTCTCAGAGGGGGAGTCTCTTTGGTTTACCTATCTCAATAAAGTATATGATTGGTTCGAGGAGCGTCTCGAGATTCAGGCGATTGCAGATGATATAACTAGTAAATATGTTCCTCCTCATGTCAACATATTTTATTGTCTAGGAGGGATCACACTTACTTGTTTTTTAGTACAAGTAGCTACCGGTTTTGCTATGACTTTTTACTATCGTCCGACCGTTACAGAGGCTTTTGCCTCTGTTCAATACATAATGACTGAAGCCAACTTTGGTTGGTTAATCCGATCAGTTCATCGATGGTCAGCAAGTATGATGGTGCTAATGATGATCCTACACGTATTTCGTGTGTATCTCACAGGTGGATTTAAAAAACCTCGCGAATTGACTTGGG